AATTATAAGAAATTTTTGAAATCAAAAATGAATATTTGTGAACAATGTGGATATCATTTGAAAATGAGTAGTTCGGATAGAATTGAACTTTTGATCGATCCGGGTACTTGGGATCCTATGGATGAAGACATGGTCTCTCTGGATCCCATTGAATTTCATTCGGAGGAGGAGCCTTATAAAGATCGTATTGATTCTTATCAAAGAAAGACAGGATTAACCGAGGCTGTTCAAACAGGCATAGGCCAACTAAACGGCATTCCCGTAGCAATTGGGGTTATGGATTTTCAGTTTATGGGGGGTAGTATGGGATCCGTAGTCGGAGAGAAAATCACCCGTTTGATTGAACACGCTGCCAATCAAAAATTACCTCTTATTATAGTGTGTGCTTCTGGGGGGGCGCGCATGCAGGAAGGAAGTTTGAGCTTGATGCAAATGGCTAAAATCTCGTCTGCTTTATATGATTATCAATTAAATAAAAAATTATTTTATGTATCAATCCTTACATCTCCGACAACTGGTGGAGTGACAGCTAGTTTTGGGATGTTGGGGGATATCATTATTGCCGAACCCAATGCCTACATTGCATTTGCAGGTAAAAGAGTAATTGAACAAACATTGAATAAAACAGTACCCGAAGGTTCACAAGCAGCTGAATACTTATTCCAGAAGGGTTTATTCGACCTAATTGTACCACGTAATCTTTTAAAAAGCGTTCTGAGTGAGTTATTTAAGCTCCACGCCTTTTTTCCTTTGAATCAAAAGTCAAGCAAAATCAAGTAGAGCACTAAGTTCAATTATTTTTTTTTGTTTGTAGCAAAAAGTAGTTAGTTTATCGGAATCAAAGTAAATAAGATAATAATGGCCTTTTCTTTGGTGATCGAAGATCGAATTGTAGAAAGAATTAAAACTAAAGTTGAGTATAGCTCTTTTTTTGACCTATATTTATATTCCTGATTACGAATCGAGAAGCCTTTATCACCAAGAGTGAGTTCTTCCTTTCGTGAAATTCGGAAAATAAAACGAATTTTTTCTTGTCTTAGGTATATAATTTGAAATTTAAATATAGATAATAGAGTTTTGTATCTTTCTCTATCTCCCGAAAAACCATTTTAGCTAAAAATTCATGTTGGGTCGGATTCGAACGAATCTTTCGATAATCGGTAAAAAACTCTTTATCTATTTTTAGAAAATTAGAAGATAAGAACAAAAGACAAAGAAATGAAGAAAAATAATAAAGTTTATTATCATACATATCTTTCTCATGTAGGAGATGAATAAGTCCATTTATTTAGTTCTACAGTTCTACATTCTTTGCACTTATTCTTATTATACGTACTCAGTTAGATTTAGATATATAGATACTTAGATCTATACTAAGAATTTCAAATTCTTCAAATTCTATTAATAATAAATATTATTCTATTACTATTAATAATAAATATTATCTAATTAGAATTCAAATTCTTAATTTAATTATAATTATTACAAGATATCTTTATTTATATAATAATAATAACAGATACAAATAGTAAATCGAGGTACCCCTTCTATGACAAATTTGAACCTTCCATCTATTTTTGTGCCGTTAGTAGGCCTAGTCTTTCCGGCAATTGCAATGGCTTCTTTATTTCTTCATGTTCAAAAAAACAAGATTGTTTAGATCCGCCGGGACCCAATCTCATCCATTTTTTTTTTGAAAACGTGGACTTGTATCATAACACGGATATCTATTTATTGGAATATAGTATAACATGTGATTTCCGCCGAACATAAAGGAAAAAACTCTTATGCCCGCAGAAACATGATATATGGATATATCAATTCTAGCAATTTTCAAATAGATCAGGATCTCTGGATGGCTGAAATGTAGTCGGTGAATCTATATGTATATCGATATGTATAGTGGAATCGTATTAAATAAAGAGTATGTTATTATTTTAGATTTAACCAATTTGATGAATTACTCCTAAAGGTTGACATCAAACTAGTGCTAGTTCACCTCAAACTAGTGCTAGTTGATGAGAGTTACTTCGGAAACAAAAAAGTAAAGTCAAATTTCTCTGGGGTATTATCTCAATTCCAATAAAATGCAATCGAGTAAAGTATGACTTGGCGATCAGACGATATATGGATAGAACTTATAACGGGGTCTCGAAAAATAAGTAATTTCTGCTGGGCCTTTATCCTTTTTTTAGGTTCATTAGGCTTCTTATTAGTTGGAACTTCCAGTTATCTTGGTAGAAATTTGCTATCTTTTTTTCCGCCTCAGCAAATCATTTTTTTTCCACAAGGAATCGTGATGTCTTTCTACGGAATTGCGGGTCTCTTTATCAGCTCTTATTTGTGGTGCACAATTTCCTGGAATGTAGGTAGTGGTTATGATCGATTCGATAGAAAGGAAGGAGTAGTCTGTATTTTTCGTTGGGGATTTCCGGGAAAAAATCGTCGCATATTCCTCCGATTCCTTATAAAAGATATTCAGTCCGTTAGAATAGAAGTT